TTTGTTTTAATTTGGAGAGATGGCTGAGTGGGCTAAAGCGGCGGATTGCTAATCCGTTGTACGAGTTATGCGTACCGGGGGTTCGAATCCCTCTCTTTCCCGTTTTGTTGATGAATTGATATTCTATTTTTAGTTCCAATTTATCGAACTTTTCAAATTTTTTATTATTTATATTAAAATTAAACGTGTAATGTAAAAAAGAAGGGATTTTTTATTCTTCACGGCCAGGATTACGTACTGGATCATTAGACAAAAATCCGAAGATGAAGAGAGAAACAAAGAATATGACTACTGTGTAAACAAATAGTTTAAGAGTAAGCATTACACAATCTCCGTGATCGTCTTTTTTTTTTTAAAGGGAATATATTCTCCGTTTTTATATCACATATCCTATATTTATCTTTTATTAATTAGTTGATTCTAATTGATTTTAACTTTATATATATAACATAACTGGATAAGATATATATATATAATAGATATTGATAAATATAAAATATAATATTAGTACAATTATTACAATATTCAATATTATATATATTTATATATTTATATTAATTATATATTTATATTAATTATTATTAATTTAATAATTAATATAAATTTATATTATATATTATTTATATATTATAAAAAATAATAAAATTGGAAAAAGGTCCCCAGATAGGATTTATACTGTAAAACTTATCTGATCTTATCAATTGTTATAATTTTTTTTAATACATTATTAAATATTAAATTAAAGACCTCATCGAAAACTTAAAGCGGCTTGCCAAACAAATGCTAAGAGAAAAAAGAATATGGGTATGACTGGCATAACATCTACGATTGGATTTAAAAAAGCGTAGGCCTCGGGCAATTTTGAAAATAAAAAAAGACTTGAATAAAGAGTAAAATTAAGACAGATCAAACTAAAGATATTAAATATAACAACCATTTTTTGGTGAAGATAATTGCATTTTTATTGAGTTTTAAATCTAAAAAAAAGAATTTGATTGTCTACTTTATTCTTTTTTTTATTTACTATTTACCCAATCAAAAAACTTCTATTCTCTTATACTTTGAGAATAGAAGAAATTAAACTTTCACATAATATTTTAATTCAATTATATGTAATGATCAATGAATTGGATTTTATTCAATATTTAGACATGTTAAAATCCCAGCAACAATTTAATTAATTTAGTCAATATCAATTTTGACCAGAATTGATAAGTAATCAATACCAATATTAGTTTTAGTAGTGTTGAATCGAAATCGAATTGGGGCGTAGTCAAGTGGTAAGACAACGGGTTTTGGTCCCGCTATTCGGAGGTTCGAGCCCTTCCGTCCCAAAGCATACCCGTTTTATCAGAATCAATTTTTGAACGAATCCTAATTATTTTCTATTCCATATCCATAATAATAAGTAGATACGTGTGTATGTGTAAAAAAAAGAACACATTGATAAAACCCCTTACAAGCGAGTGCGTTGAAAAAATAAACGATTTATAATCATTATCGTATAATGTAATGAATAGAAACCGATTGGATGGAAAGGAAAAGCAGAGGATCGAGTCCGTTTATCACGAGGTATCTATCTTTATTCTTACTATTTTAGTATATATATTTATAATATATAATTATAATAAATAATTATAAATACTTACTATTTTAGTATATATATTTATAATAATAAATAATTATAAATAGAAAACAAAAATCTGATTATGTATTATTTGTATTTGATAACCCAAAGAATATTTGATTTTGGTTCAAATAAACTTTCAAATAAAAATGAAAGAATTCAAAAAAAATGTAGACCGAGAGCAAACTCGGAAACAGGACTTTTCTTTTTTATATCCACTTTTTTTCCAGGAGTATATTTATGCACTTACTCATAATCGTAGTTTCAATCGATCAAGTTTGTTCGAAAATGTGGGTTATGACAAAAAGGTTAGGTTACTAATTGTGAAACGTTTAATTACTGGAATGTATCATCAGAATTCTTTTCTTATTTCTACTTATCAAAATGCTTTTTTTGGACACAACAAACATTTTTATTTGCAAATCATATCGAGTAAGTTAGCGGTTATTGTGGAAATGAAACTTTTCCTAGGCTTAGTATCTTCTATTGAAGATAATAAAATAGACGAATCTAAAAATTTACGATCAATTCATTCCATATTTCCTTTTTTAGAAGATAAATTCTCCTGTTTCAATTATGTGTCAAATATACTAATACCTTATCCTGCTCATCTTGAAATATTGGTTTTAATTCTTCGTTGTTGGGTGAAGGATGCTTCTTCTTTACATTTTTTACGATTCGTTTTACACGAGAATCGTAATTGGAACCATTTTTTTTTTCAAAAAAATATATTTCCACCCTTTCAAAAAGAAAAAAAAAATCAGAGATTATTTGTATTTTTATATAATTCTTATGTCTGTGAATACGAATCCATTTTTGTTTTTTTACGTAACCAATCCTATCATTTACGATCAACATTTTTTGGAACTTTTT